ACCCAAAACAAACGCGCTACCAAGCTGCGCTACATCCCTTTTCAAAATGGTTTTACACTGTCATTGTACAAAATCCTTGTCTTGTTTTCCACATTTTTATTTTCTTCTCCATTTATATACATATACAATTTTCTTACCATTTTTTCTTCTTTTTTAGACTTTATATATTTTTTAGACTTTATATATATAATATTAAAAATTATATTTATTATTTATATATACATTTGAAATGAAACCTAACTAACGTAAAAAAGAAATATTTATTGATAACACTCAGAAAGAAGGGCTTTTTTTTTTTTTTTTTTTTTAAGGACAAGAACCCTTGCACATATGCATTTTAGTTACGAATTCTGCATAAAAATAAATACAAATGATCTTGAACTACGACGCCCATATATATAATCTATGTCTATGTTTTACATTAAATAATAAAAAGGAGGATTTTCAATGCGAGATATAAAAACATATCTCTCCACGGCACCTGTGCTAACTACTCTATGGTTTGGGTCTTTAGCGGGTCTATTGATAGAGATTAATCGTTTATTCCCAGATGCTTTGTCATTTCCTTTTTTTTAATTCTAGTTATGGATATGCGAAAAAAAAAAATGCATTTTATCCCCTTTTTCAGTTCTTTAGGATAGGAAGGAAAGAGAAAGAAAAACTGTATTAAACCTAAGCAAAAAGTTGATCTAATAAAATTAGATTTAGAAATAGAAATGCGGGTCTAGTCTAGGGGAGGCTCCACGAAATCATAGTACAATTAAAGAAAATACATAAATAAACATAGTGGTATTAGGATAGAAAAAATTGATAGTTATAAAAAAATTGTATTACTTACATTATTTAATAATATTAATCTATTAATATATATATAAAATATATATAAAATAGAATATATAAAATATTATAATTAATATTTAATATATAGTATAATTATATATAAATAGAATTAGAATAGATTAGAATTAGAATAGATAAAATATATAATTAAAAAAAAAAAAAAAAGAAATTTATTTATCTTAAATCTATTTCATTTTTATTATTACTCTAATTAATATTAATTAGAATCAAATATTTATAAATTGAATTTATAGTTAGTAACTTCTATTAATTTTTTTGTTCTTTTTTCGGATCGAAAATAGAAAAGTTAAGTTAAGTCGATCCAAAGGGGGTTCATGGCCAAGAGTAAAGATGTAAGGGTCAGAGTTATTTTGGAATGTACTAGTTGTTGTGCCCGAAATGGTGTCAATAAAGAATCGCCGGGTATTTCTAGATATATTACTCAAAAGAATCGACACAATACACCCAGTCGATTAGAATTGAGAAAATTTTGTCGTTATTGTCAGAGGCATACGATTCATGGGGAAATAAAGAAATAGATCGAACAGAACATGTGTGCAATCTTTTCCAACCCAAAGAGCAGAAAGAGGAAGAACATATATATATATAAATATAATAAAAAATAATACAAATTAGAAATCAAAATTATAAATTATACAAATAAAACCCTATTTCGGTCAGATCTTAAATTAATAAAGAAATAATTTTTTGAAATAAGGACTAAACCATGGATAAATCTAAGCAACCTTTTCGTAAATCCAAGCTCTCCTTTCGTCGGCGTTTGCCCCCAATTGTATCGGGGGATCGAATTGATTATAGAAACATGAGTTTAATTAGTCGATTTATTAGTGAACAAGGAAAAATATTATCTAGACGAGTAAATAGATTGACCTTGAAACAACAACGATTAATTACTATTGCTATAAAACAAGCTCGTATTTTATCTTCGTTACCTTTTCTTAATAATGAGAAACAATTTGAGAGAGCCGAATCGATCCCTAGAACTGTGGGTCCTAGAGTCAGAAAAAAATAGGCATATTCCTCGATTGCCTCAAAACTCCAATCGGAATTCAAGCTCAAATGGATTGGATGTTTTGCTCGAAAAGGCCCAGAATGCAGAAAGGGGGGATAAGCAATTTTTTTTTTATTGAAGCATGTTCGTTCATTCCTACTACTTATCTTAATTTTATCTCAATTCTCAATTTAGTTTATTCTATACTTCCCGGAGTTCATTCTCCGGGGAATTCTTGTTCAATCATTCCTGTATATTACTTCATAATTAGAATTTCCTTTAGTTGATGATTTTTTTTGAAATCATGTAAAGACAATTCTTATTTGATATAGCTATTTGTGCAAGTATTTTACGATTAAGAAGCAATTGCCCCTTGTACAGATTGTTTATTAATCTACTATAACTATAGAATACTTTAATATCGCGAGTTACTGCATTTATCCGAGTGATCCACAAACGACGAAAATTTCTCTTTTGTATGCCCCTATCTCGATGAGAAGAAACCAAAGCTCTCATTTTAAGTTGAGTAATTGTTCGCGTAAGTCTTGAATGAGCCCCTCTAAAGGTTGATGCAAATAAACGAATTTTTGTTCGACGTCTCCGAGCTGTATACCCTCGTTTAACTCTGGTCATTGAATCAAATTAAACTTTAATGAATAACTAATTGAATTCTCTTCTTTCAGTCATTATTTGTCCCCCCCGGTCGATTAATAACAAAACGAATTATTCCGATATATAAAATATAAATTCCAATGGCTTTTGCTACTATGACCTTCCCAACCATTATTTTTTATTCTTTCCAGGCCAGACATTTAGTTTACCTGGAAATAAAAAATTTTACCGAATACTAAAAAAAAAAAATAGTGGGTTCCATCGTTTCTATGGTTACTTCTTAAACGGTGAGGCCCTCTCTATGCGCCGGAGCCTCGTCTCTCATTTAATAAAATGGTATTGTGAACTTGTATAGTTCACATTCTTTGGCTCTACCCATCAATTATACAGTAATAGGTCTTTTCACAATAAGAGCTATCCATACAGTGACGGCATTTAATTATGAAAGTTGGCTAGGTAGCTGACCCTGTTAGTCCGTTCTTTCAAGAATGTGAGCATAACCTTTTTGTTTTGCTTCTTATCCTATCCTTAAAATACCATTTCCTCCGCTTAATGGATAACCATTTGCTACCAATGGAGAATTGCTTCTCATCTCAAATCGAGATGATTGGATTTGCACCAATGAAAACCATAAATTCTATACACAATACACAAGAAACAATAAGGGTATAATCATTGATACTGTCTCATTTGCTCAAGCTCATGATCTGAACGAGTCGCACATACACCCTAGTACATGTTCCTCGACGCTGAGGACATCCTCGAAGAGCGGGAGATTTCGTGACATTTCTTATTGGCTGTCTTGTATTTCTAATAAGTTGTTTAATAGTTGGCATGTCGGATATATATAATTATATTATAGAATGTGTTGGTTTAGATCTATCTTAACCTGATTTATGATTGATGATTATGAATTATTTCGATTCAATATCAAATCATGAAAAATTGAAATGATGGTTTAAAATAAAACAGAATCATGGATTTACACGAAATCCGAAGTATTTTCATTTTCAACCGCTACAAGATCAACAATGCCATAGGCTTGGGCTTCTGTTGCCGACATAAAAACATCTCTTTCCATATCTTCGGATACAACCCACAAAGGGTTGCCCGTTCTTTGTACATAAACTTTAGTGAGGGTTTCGCGAAGTTTCAGCAGTTCTTCCGCTTCCAGGATAAATTCTCCTGCCTGTGCCTCATAAAAAGAACTAGCAGGTTGGTGAATCATAACCCTGATGATATTGATATAACATCATGAATGGTTCTTCTATCTCGTATTATGAAATTAAAGGAAAAAAAAAAAAAAAAATAGAATTGAACAACCGTACAGGCACTTTTTGTGCATTGCATACGGCTCTGTAATGGAATTTATTACCCACTTCCATTCCATAGCCATAGAAGAAGAATAAGGGAAGAAATAGAATCTATCCAATCCAGTCAGATCGTTGAATAATCCATTTACCATCCTTCTTTTCATAAGAGTCAAAAAATACTACGATGGTTCTGTTGCTTTATATTATATTAGATATTTATCTATTTATCTCGTCCGTGATTTGGCAATCCCAAAGTGTCTTTCTGATATGACAAAAAAAAAGATTTGTGACGCTAAAATGTCCTCCCGACACATAAGATCAAATCGGAAATAAAGGTTAAGGTTATTTCATACTACTATCTCGATATAAAATCTCATGTTATAAAAAAACAATAATGGTTTGTTCATATCGAACTCAAAGTGCCATGCTATTATTACTTAAATTTTTCCTAATTCTATTATTTATATTTGATATTTTGATATGGCGAAGGCATAGTCTTTTTTTCAATAAAAACTCATTGGCGCCAAGCGTGAGGGAATGCTAAACGTTTGGTAATTTCTCCTCCAACCAGAATGAAAGATCCCATTGAAGCAGCTAATCCCATGCATATTGTATGTACATCGGGTGGCACAAATTGCATAGTATCATAAATGGCTATTCCTGGTATTACCCATCCGCCGGGAGAGTTTATAAACAAAAAAAAATCCCTAGTATTATCTTCTATACTGAGATATACCATGAGACCCACAAGTTGATTTGAGATCTCGCTATCAACTTCTTGGCCTAAAAAAAGTAATCTTTCTCGATGAAGTCGGTTGATTAGGACAAAATAAAATAGTATCCCTTAGGAACCGTACGTGCACCTTTGGATGCATACGGTTCCTAAAATTAAATTACGAAAAAATCAATCAATGTATCAATTCTAGTCTTAATTTATTTTTTGTAACAGGTTTTTTATTTTTATAAAGAAGGGCTTTATTTGATTTTTTCAAAAAACATGAGTTTTGGTTCCCTTTCTCTTCCTTATAAAAAAAATTATTGAATTTATTAAACTAACCTCTCATTGATGTATTATTTCATCGAGATTCAAATCACGATGTGATTTTCTTGTTCCTGAATGGGCCCTTTCAATTCTTTTAGGTTGGTGTTCTACTCCGGGTAAAGATCTGTCCGAATTATATTTGCACATATAGGGCAAATTATCTCAGTACCGCTTCTTTTTTTTTTTCAAAATCAATTTTCATGCTTTCCCTCAAACTATTACATGTATTCATGTATTTATTATATATTTTATTCTATGCCATTGAATGGCAGTTTGAGATCATTCCTACTAATATTAATATATAGAAAGCATAAATTTAAATAAAGAATGTTTATGATACAATATAGTAATCATATATATTACCAATTTGATATTTTCTGAACGGAGCCTGGATACTTTATTTTATCGTTCCAAGTTAACCATAAATTTTTATAGTATTGATCCCCAATATAAATCGATCTAATTGCACTTCACGCTCCGAATAATTGATGGTTCAATCAAGATTTCTTGGGCGAAACGGAGGATATCTCGATCGGTGAAGAGAACGGGTAAACCCCATATGACCTAATATATCTGACAAGCCGCACTATACGTCAACCCAAACTGCATCTTCCTCTCCAGGACTCCGAAAAGGGACTTTTGGAACACCAACGGGCATTAAATTAAATAAAAAGTTAAGTACTATACTTCACTTTAATATGGAAACGTACCAATATTGTCTTCATTTTTTTTTTCTGTTTATTCTATATGAATAAAGAACACATTTTCACGAACAGGTCGATCATTTGAATGATAAACAAGTATCTATGCATTCATTCTCCAAAAACTCCAAAAAGGGGGCCAAGCCCCATTGCGTATTGGTACTTATCGGGTATAGAATAGATCTGCTTCTCTTTGTTCTTACAAACAAAATTGTTCCATTATTTTCAACGAAACGAAATAAATCTTAACCCTTTCTTATACAAAATATACTGAAAGGTTAGGTACATAACATACATAGTGATAGTCTTTTCCAATGCGATAAAGTTACATAGTGTCATTTTTCTTTGATATTTGATAAATAAGGGGTATTTCCATGGGTTTGCCTTGGTATCGTGTTCATACTGTCGTATTGAATGATCCCGGCCGGTTGCTTTCTGTCCATATAATGCATACGGCTCTAGTTTCTGGTTGGGCCGGCTCGATGGCTCTATACGAATTAGCAGTTTTTGATCCTTCTGACCCGGTTCTTGATCCAATGTGGAGACAGGGTATGTTCGTTATACCCTTCATGACTCGTTTAGGAATAACCAATTCATGGGGTGGGTGGAGTATTTCAGGAGGAACTATAACGAATCCGGGTATTTGGAGTTACGAAGGTGTGGCAGGGGCACATATTGTGTTTTCTGGCTTGTGCTTCTTAGCAGCTATCTGGCATTGGGTATATTGGGACCTAGAAATATTCTCTGATGAACGTACGGGAAAACCTTCTTTGGATTTGCCCAAGATCTTTGGAATTCATTTATTTCTCTCAGGGTTGGCTTGCTTTGGCTTTGGTGCATTTCATGTAACAGGCTTGTATGGTCCTGGAATATGGGTGTCCGATCCTTATGGGCTAACTGGAAAAGTACAATCTGTAAATCCAGCGTGGGGCGCAGAAGGTTTTGATCCCTTTGTTCCGGGAGGAATAGCCTCTCATCATATTGCAGCGGGTACATTGGGCATATTAGCGGGTCTATTTCATCTTAGTGTCCGTCCGCCTCAACGTCTATACAAAGGATTACGTATGGGCAATATTGAAACTGTACTTTCCAGCAGTATCGCTGCTGTTTTTTTCGCAGCTTTTGTTGTTGCTGGAACTATGTGGTATGGTTCAGCAACTACTCCAATCGAATTATTTGGCCCCACTCGTTATCAGTGGGATCAGGGATACTTCCAGCAAGAAATATATCGAAGAGTTGGCACGGGACTAGCAGAAAATCTTAGTTTTTCGGAAGCTTGGTCTAAAATCCCCGAAAAATTAGCTTTTTATGATTACATTGGTAATAATCCGGCAAAAGGGGGATTATTCAGAGCAGGCTCAATGGACAGCGGGGATGGAATAGCTGTTGGATGGTTAGGACACCCCATCTTTAGAGATAAAGAAGGCCACGAGCTTTTTGTACGTCGTATGCCCACTTTTTTTGAAACATTCCCCGTAGTTTTGGTAGACGGAGACGGAATTGTGAGAGCCGATGTTCCTTTTAGAAGGGCGGAATCAAAGTATAGTGTCGAACAAGTAGGTGTAACTGTCGAGTTCTATGGTGGCGAACTCAATGGAGTCAGTTATAGCGATCCTGCTACTGTGAAAAAATATGCTAGACGCGCCCAATTAGGTGAAATTTTTGAATTAGACCGAGCTACTTTGAAATCTGATGGTGTTTTTCGGAGCAGTCCAAGGGGTTGGTTCACTTTTGGGCATGCTACATTTGCTTTACTCTTCTTTTTCGGACATATTTGGCATGGCGCTAGAACCTTGTTCAGAGATGTTTTTGCTGGTATTGATCCGGATTTGGATACTCAAGTAGAATTTGGAGCATTCCAAAAGCTTGGAGATCCAACTACAAAAAGACAAGTAGTCTAATAAAATATTACTCTGGTATCTTTCGCCTCTACTTTTTTTATTTGATGACATAAGGTTAAGGTACCAGAAAATTTTGACT